TTCGGCTCCTTTATGGAAGATCTATGTATTCCCACCAGATAAAAAATGAGATCCATAACATCTATGTCAGCTTTTTTTATGAATGTGTCTAAAGCTACTTGCTTTTTAGATGATCCCTCTAGAAGAGGGGGATTCTATCAAATCTTTCTAGTCTCTAGTCTAGTTACTTCGTTCCCTATTTCTTTTCTACTCGTGAGATCCTAAGGAAAATAATTTTGTTTCTACCGAGCTGAAATAAGAAGTCGAGGGTTCTAGTAAACCAAAACCATCCTTTTCTAGCTATTTGGCTTCAATCTCCCCCTTTTTCAGCGCAAAAATTGAAGATTTAGTTACGATTGAAAGTTTTGTACTATCATCCATAGATCCTTTATTCATACTCATTCAATTGGAAGAATTGAACCAATCAAAAAAATTATGCTTCTCGACTCCATAATCCAAATTTTTTATTAAAATTCTGATTGCCTTTTGGATAGAAATCGTGAGAATGTATATTATTTCCTCAAATGTCCTATTGAGGGGTAAAGGATTAAATCTTTTTAAGAAATAAAGTTTTTGATCGGAATATGAAATATGAAAAAAAAATGGAAAGACCCCTTAACTATTTAAGTTGTTAATAGAACGAATCACACTTTTACCACTAAACTATACCCGCTACATATTCATTATTGGATATGAATGGACTATTTGTCCAACCAAAGTAATAAGACGCAGTCAAGATAGTATCAGAATCATAAAAATTCCAGCATTAACATGTAAAATGAAAAAAAAATAGGTGAATAGCAAAAAGTTTAGTCTAATTTAAATAGTTTACTAAAGTTTTAAGTATTTTTTTTTGAAACCTCCCTTTACTTGAACCACTTAAGTGAATTATTCAGATGAATATCATACTGAACTTCAACTTTCATTTATAATGAAATTTGTTTTTCATTAATGAATTTCCAAATTTTCTACTTAAGAATAATAAAATAAAGACGAAAAATATTAGTAGTATATTACTATACTAATTACTATACTACTATAATACTCTTACTAGATATTACTAGAACATAACACTTTTACTAGAAAGACTTAAGACTAAATATTCTAATTTAGACTCTAATTTACTATAATTACTTAGAATATACTAAGAATAGATATAAAATCTCTAATATTGAATATTTCAATATAGAATATATCATAATAATCATATTAATATAGAATTCTAAATATAGAATATTCTATATTAATCTAGATATATAGAATTTCTTAAAGAATTTCTAAGATAATCTATCTATTAAATTATCTATTAAAATCTTATAGAATTTCTAATAATTAGGAATGGCAATGAAAATTACTCTTCTTGTTTCAATAACAATTTTTATTCGTTGGAACAAAAGAAGTACTGGCCCGGCCAGTACTTATACTTAACCAGGCCGGGGAAATTAACCTTTTGTACAAAATAAAAGAAGTAAGGTATTCTTTCTATTGGATAAATCTGTTTCGAATCATTGAAGGAAAATAAAAATTGTTCTCAATCTTCACTTCACGTGTGAAATCACATGAGAAATTTCCCATTTGGAATGGGGAGAGATGGCTGAGTGGACTAAAGCGTCGGATTGCTAATCTGTTGTACGAATTATTCGTACCGAGGGTTCGAATCCCTCTCTCTCCGACCCCCTTATAACTTGATATTTTAGAATCAGAATAAATTTCAATTATTTTCTTTTATGAATCTTTTATTTTTATCTAGCATCTATTCCATTTCTTTCTACATTTACCTATGAAATACCTATTAAAAAAGAAAGGAAAAAAAAAGTAAAAATGAATCTCATCTCTTTTTTTATTCTTCACGCCCAGGATTACGCCCCGGATCATTAGATAAGAATCCGAAGATGAAGAGAGAAACAAAGAATATTACTACTGTGTAAACGAATAGTTTAAGAGTAAGCATTACAAATCTCCAAGATAAGATCTTTTTTTTTAAGGAAATAGATCACCTATTTTACGACACACACTATACACTATTTTGATATGACGCTCTAAAGATGAAAAAAAAAAGAAGTTTTTTTTTTTTTGAAATTTCTTTTCACGAATCTATTTCTAATGTAATAAGATTCGTAATTTTTCGTTACCAAAAATTTCTTGCCATATCCATATCTATAATTAGGTATTGTATGGGATCTTAGAAAGGAAAGGTCATAACAAAAGAAGAAAGAAGCTGATTAGCTGATTAAAGATAAAGATCATCGCCCCCTTCCCTTATTCAAATGAAATCTCAATATAAAATAGAAAATATCAGAATTTCACTTTTTGAATCGAGGGTTCCTAATGTCCAGACTTATCTGAATTTTATTTCTAATCTTATTGATTTTAAGAAGAAAAATCTTCTCTTTTTTTAATCGAAGACTTTATGAATTGAATAGAGATTTCATTTTTATCGAAAACTTACAGCAGCTTGCCAAACAAAGGCTAAGAGAAAAAATAGTAAAGGGATAACCGGCATAATGTCTACGATTGGATTGAAAAAGGCATAAGCCTCGGGCAATTTGGCGAAGAAAAAACTACTAAGGGTAGAATTAAGACAGATACAGATTAAACTAAAGATATTAAACATAACAAATATTCTTTTCTTGTTCTTAAAGATTCAAATGAGATTGAAATGATAATAAATTATCAGATTGGATTCAGTTGTTTTTCTGAGGTAATTTTTCAAATAAAAAGGCAGATAAAAGAAATTCTTCTTTTTCTTTGACTTCTCCCCAATCAAGAATCCTTCCTTACATTCTCCCATCAAATAAGAATACAAGGAATTCTATTTTCATACAATATATTAATTGAATTCTAAGTAATGATCAATTAATCTTTTTGATTCTATATCTATATGTGTTGAATCCCAGCGACAACATGTCCTATATTTCTTTTGGTTGGTTATTGACGAACAACCAATATTTAGCTTAATTTTTCTTAGACCAAATCAAAATGGGGCGTGGCCAAGCGGTAAGGCAACGGGTTTTGGTCCCGTTACTCGGAGGTTCGAATCCTTCCGTCCCAGATCGTTTGCATCAGAAACGAAATATTCTTCTCTATTGAAGTTGAAAATTTTATTCAACAATTTGAGGATTCTGATTTTCTCTTTGATCTTACCTTACACGAGACTTATTCTACTTCAGAATAATGAAAACAAAGAAACTTTATTCTCAAACTATCTCTCTTATTTAAATGAAATGAAAATAAGATTCAATTGGAGATGGTAAATATTAAGTAAATCATAATATTAGAATCATAAAATCATATTTCATAAATCAAAAATATTCATAAAAATATTCATATTAGAATATATTAATATATAAATAAATATATAAATAAATAATTTTTACATAAGAATATATATTGTATATTTTTATATCTTATCTTATTATTTAAGCTATTTCAGATAATCTTATTAATAGATAATTGATTCTATCATTATCATTTCATATTTATGAATATTTCAATGAAATATTTCATTTAGTATAGTTATTAGTTAGTATAGTATTTAGTTAAAGTGGCTAAAAACTTTTAGCCATTCATGGGGATTTCTTTTTCAGTTGAATGAAAGTAAAGTCAAAGGTTTTTTTTTGAGGTTTCTATTTTCTTTTTTTTTTTTGAAAAGAAAAAGAGGGATCTTTTATGATGGACAATCCCGAAAGATCTGTTGAATATGTAAATAAGTTTGCTTAAAACTGATTTGTTTTTTTCATGTGAATATTATTCATATGAGAAAATATGGGGTAATTTTAAGTGAAATCCTATCCTCCGGATAAACACTTATCTTTCAGTGTAGATTATTATGTATCGGTTCAACCAATGACTATTCATTTCATTATTCCATATTGAATCAATTGCATACGGTTCCAATTTAAAAGAAAATTTGAGGGATGTTATGGTAAAACTTCGTTTGAAACGATGTGGTAGAAAGCAACGTGCGACTTGAAGGACATGATTGGCTGTGGATTCTGACATCCACCATTTTCTATACGAATGAAGATGCTCTTGTCTCGACATAGTTTGTTCTGCTAGGAACCTATTTTAATTTGTCTTGGGTTGCTAAATAAAGATACTAAAGGTATATACTAATGGTATATAAAGGTATAGCATATGATGGAGCTCGAGCAAAAATGATTGATTCATTTATCGGGGGAATAATCTAGGGTTAGTGATAATCAATAAGTTAGACCAACTTTGTAAATATATCATCAATATATATAAATGGAGAGGTTCAATTTTGAACAAGTTTGAAATGAAAAAAAAAATCAAATTTTTCGAAAATTTCAAACTTTTTTGATAAAGAGTGTATCACAAAGGAATCAATCTTTCGTATGATTTTTCCCTTTTCCATAGAAAGAACAAAAAACAAAAGGTCTGTTGCTGCCTTTTTGAAAAGGAGTAAGGATCACCGAAGTAATGTCTAAACCTAATGATTTCACAAAGCGCAAAGCAAAGACAACAAATTCCGGAACAAGGAAACACTATTTTCACTTGTCTCAATATTTGGATCAGAATGAGTAAAAAAAAGAGATCCGAAAGGAGACAAAAAAAAGGTTAGAGACAGCTCAAGAAATTCTAAGGATTTCCTTTCGAACTCTTTCAAAACTACCCAACTTGAGTTAGGAGTACGAATGAAATTTCTTTTTCTGTAAAGAAGGAAAAAAGGCTCAAATTACAGTCTAATTCTTTAGGGATCCATTTCTATTTCTATCTATATAGATAGAAATAGAAATTCTAGAAATTAGAATCATTTTTTCTTGAGCCGTATGAGGAGAAAACCTCCTATACGTTTCTAGGGGGGCATTTTTTATCTACATCTATCCCAATGAGCCATCTATCGAATCGTTGCAATTGATGTTCGATCCCGAAGAGAAGGAAGAGATCTTCGAAAAGTGGGTTTTTATGATCCGATAAAGAATCAAACTTATTCAAATGTTCCTGCTATTTTATATTTCCTTGAAAAAGGTGCTAAACCCACAGGAACTGTTTATGATATTTTAAGGAAGGCAGAATTCTTTAAAGAATTTCGAGTTTCTTTTGATAAAAAAGAAAGTAAAAACAAGAATCATGAATAAAAAAAAGATAGGGTAACTAATACCTATCTTTGCGTAATTCTTTCTTCAAAGTTTCTTATTTTTTTGTTCTATTCATACTTACTTTTATTCTTCTTTTTCTTATTCGTATTTTTTTCTTGCTTCTTTTTGTGGAACCCCCCAACAAGGGGGGTAATCTTTCTTCTTGTATCTTGTATTTGTATTTTACCTTTCTTTTTTTGATGAAAGTTTTGATTAAAGAAAGCCGCTATTTTTTCTATCTCTACCTTATTCCTTCTTTTTTTCTGCTCAAAGTTCTTATTTATTCTTTATGTTGTGCTAATCCAACACAAATTTCTATATAATTTCTTGAAATTTGTTTTCTAAAAAAAAGTCCATTCATATTGACAATGGTGTTTCAAACAAATATAATTTGATCGTATATAAATAAATATTTTTATCCCCATTCCCTCCCCTATTGGATCTTTCCTTCACTTTAGGAAAATGGATGAGTTTGTTAGATTTTTTTATTTCGATCATATCTACACTTTATATTGATTATATTGATTCGGGTTGCTAACTCAACGGTAGAGTACTCGGCTTTTAATTGCGACTCTGATCTTTTACACATTTGGATGAAGGAATTCGTCTAGACTATTGGTAGAGTTTATAAGACCGCGACTGATCCTGAAAGGTAATGAATGGAAAAAAAAGCATGTCGTAAAAAGAATAGAAAAATAGAAATAAAAAAGAATAATATAATCATAGAAAAAGAAGATTTATAGTACTCATAATATAAATAGAACGAGAATTTTTCTTTTTCTAAAAATTTAAGTTCAGTAAAGTATTTCGGGTCTAGTGAATAAATGGATAGAGCATTATGGCTCCAATTCGAGTAAGACAAAAAAGCAACGAGCTTCCTTTCTTAATTTGAATGATTACCCGATCGAATTACTAATTATACGTTAAAAATAGATTAGTGCCTGATGTGGGAAAAGGTTCTCTTGTGAATTGTGAGTGAACCTTTGATTCTTTTTTTTTTTTTAATCCTAATTATTCTTTATTGTGGATTGGAGACGGATGTGTAGAAGAAATAGTATAGTGATAAAAAAAGAATTTTTTTCCAAAGTCAAAAGAGTGATTGGTTTGCAAAAATAAAAGATTTTTACCCCTTTTTCTTATTGTTATTTTCTTTCTTTTATTTTTCTTCTAGTTATAAAAAGAAAACCAAATTGGATAGAAAGGGAAAGGAAAAAGATCTGTAGATTGGGCTCTCTGTCTCCGGGGTATATATTCTTTATTTGTTCTTACTTTTATAGAATCTTTTACTTCTTAAATTATCATTATGTTTTTTACATCACAGTACAGTATAAAAGTATATATTTTTGAAAGTAAAAGTATAGACAGTGCTTAGTATATATTAATACTAGATATATTAATACTAGACTATATTATTCTAATTATTTCTTAGAATAATAGAATAAGAATATTCTTATTTCTTATTCTATTATTATAGTTAGAAGTTAGACTTTTTTATACTAAATACTCTTTTAATAGAATTTAGTATAAGAGAAACAATATACTACATAAAGCATACACATACGCCGTTATGACCATATTGCACTATGTATCATTTCATAAAACAAGAAGTGCTTCTCTTTTTTGGTTACATTAGAAATGTATTTAAATGGCAGAATTACAAGGATATTGAGATTGAAAAAAGAGAGATTTCGGCAACAAAACTTCCTATATCCGCTACTCCTTCAGGAGTATATTTACTCACTTGCTCATTATCATAGCTTCAATAGTTTGATTTTTTACGAACCTGTGGAAATTCTAGGTTATGACAATAAATCTAGTTTAGTACTTGTGAAACGTTTAATTAATCGAATGTATCAACAGAAATCTTTGGTGAATGATCCTAACCAAAATGAATTTTGGGGGCACAAGAATTCTTTTTCTTCTCATTTTTCTTCTCAAATGCTATCAGAAGGTTTTGGAGTCATTCTGGAAATTCCATTCTCGTTGCGATTAGTATCTTCCCTTGAAGATAAAAGAATACCAAAATCTCATAATTTACGATCTATTCATTCAATATTTCCCTTTTTAGAGGATAAATTATCGCATTTAAATTATGTGTTAGATCTACTAATACCCCATCCCATCCATCTGGAAATCTTGGTTCAAATTCTTCAATGTTGGATCAAAGATGTTCCTTCTTTGCATTTATTGCGATTGTTTTTCCACGAATATCATAATTTGAATAATCTCATTACTTCAAAGAAATCCATTTACGTCTTTTCAAAAAGAAATAAAAGATTCTTTTGGTTCCTACATAATTCTTATGTATATGAATGCGAATATCTATTCCTGTTTCTTCGTAAACAGTCTTCTTATTTACGATCAATATCTTCTGGAGTCTTTCTTGAGCGAACACATTTCTATGGAAAAATAGAATATC